TCATCTCGTACGGCTCAAGCAGAAACACACAAATACTGATTTCAACGGATATATAATAGAAAGTTCAAAACTTCATTAGCCGCTTGATTCGATTTGCCTCGAAGATACGAAGTAACAAAAATCCGGAATCTCTTCTTTGTGATGATAATGCCAAAAAATATCAAGTTGGCTCATCTGTCTTTCTTTATGTTGATCGTTACAGGCCTCTTGAATCTTCTCTTCCCTATTTTTTATTTGTTATTTGATTTATTGTTTTTTTTTGTGCGTACTGCGGATTTACTCTTGTTTTACTATTGATAGGAATTCTCTTGTTGAGACCCTATGAATCAATTGAAACCTCAGATTCATACTAAAACCACGATGATTTAGCCTCAAGCTAAACTCAAGGGTTCTCTGAGTAAGAACCATTTGATGATCACTTATTGAATGAATGGATTGGATGTAATGACTCAACAAAATCTAGAGAAAGAGTTATCCTTCGGTCAAAATAAATCTGAAGGAATAAAATTCGTTTGATTTAGGAAATACCTATTTGCATTTTTTTTGAGTCCGGTTGCGAGGTCTGAATAGTAGGTATGAATCATAGTTCAAATATTTCTTTTCTTGATCTATTCTCTATATTCCGTGCTCCAGATACTAGAATAAATATCCGACGAGGTAGAATCATCTTGATAGAGATAACAGGTCCATTCTATGTATTATCAATAGGATCAATTATAACAAGTCACACACTCATATTCCGGAAATACCGAAACAAATAAATTTCACGGTCGAACTACCAGAATAGAATGGTCTAGAAATCAAAATCGAAAGTCATTTTTTCTTTGATTGAAAGACTAGGACTTCATAGTTCTTATAAACCTAACTCATTGAAATTCCATCCAGTAAAACGGAAGAATTATAAATTTCCAAAATAATAGATAGGAATATCGCAAATAGAGCCATTGCGACCCCCATAAGTGGTGTAGTCCCCCAGCCCGGAGCTACTTTTCCATATTCCGAATTCAATGGTTTCAATAAATCCCCTACAGTAGTTCGTCTTGGCCCAGATCTAGAACTATCCTCAATGGTTTGTGTAGCCATAAATCCTATTTAACGATTGGTTGAGATCTGTTGACTTTGTATACTATTCCGTTGTAGTTGTAAATAAACGATCTTATCGTAGATCCATTGTGATCTTGAAATTATCTAAAAATGGAAACAGCAACCCTAGTCGCCATCTCCATATCTGGTTTACTTGTAAGCTTTACTGGGTACGCCTTATATACCGCTTTTGGGCAACCCTCTCAACAACTAAGAGATCCATTCGAAGAACACGGGGACTAGTTGAAGTAATGAGCCTCCCAATATGGGAGGCTCATTACTTCAATGAAATTCTTTCGAAAAATTATTTCATTTTTTTAGTCGGAACCTTAGGCGGGTCTCGAAAAAAGATAGCGAAAAAAATTATCCCTAAAGTCGAGACTAAAAGGAATGTATAAACCAATGCTTCCATGGATTTGATCGCGGTTTACAATTATAGCTTCCGCACCTATTCATTTGGGATCATTTACCATATCCTATAAAAAAAGAAAAAAAGTCAAAGAAAAGAAAGGATGGTGATTCAAGTCAAGATTTCTCTGATACCCGATGGCAAATCAAAAAAAAAATGGAGGCGAAAGATACCACAACAATGTCGTATCAGACTACTTGTCTCCTTGTAGTTGGATCTCCAAGTTTTTGGAATGCTCCAAATTCCACTTGAGCATCCAAATCTGGATCAATACCAGCAAAAACATCTCTGAACAAGGTTCTAGCGCCATGCCAAATGTGTCCGAAAAAGAAGAGCAAAGCAAACGTAGCATGCCCAAAAGTGAACCAACCCCTTGGACTGCTACGAAAAACACCATCGGATTTCAAAGTAGCCCGATCTAATTCAAAAATTTCACCTAATTGGGCACGTCTAGCATATTTTTTCACAGTAGCAGGATCGGAATAACTTACTCCATTAAGTTCGCCACCATAGAACTCAACAGTAACACCTACTTGTTCAACACTATACTTTGATTCTGCCCTTCTAAAAGGAACATCAGCTCTCACAATTCCGTCTTCATCTACCAAAACTACCGGAAATGTTTCAAAAAAAGTAGGCATACGACGTACAAAAAGCTCGCGCCCTTCTTTATCTCTAAAGACGGGGTGTCCTAACCATCCAACAGCAATTCCATCCCCATTGTCCATTGAGCCTGCTCTGAATAATCCCCCTTTTGCCGGATTATTACCAACATAATCATAAAAAGCTAATTTTTCGGGAATTTTAGACCAAGCTTCCGATAAACTAAGATTTTCGGCTAGCCCGGCGCTAACTCTTCGATATATTTCTTGCTGAAAGTATCCCTGATCCCACTGATAACGAGTAGGACCAAATAATTCGATTGGGGTAGTTGCTGAACCATACCACATAGTTCCAGCAACAACAAAAGCTGCAAAAAAAACAGCAGCGATACTACTGGAAAGTACAGTTTCAATATTGCCCATACGTAATCCTTTGTATAGACGTTGAGGCGGACGGACACTAAGATGGAATAGGCCTGCTAATATGCCCAATGTACCCGCTGCAATATGATGAGAGGCTATTCCTCCCGGAACAAAAGGATCAAAACCTTCCGCGCCCCACGCTGGATTTACAGATTGTACTTTTCCAGTTAGTCCATAAGGATCGGACACCCATATTCCAGGACCATACAAACCTGTTACATGAAATGCGCCAAAACCAAAGCAAGCTACCCCTGAGAGAAATAAATGAATTCCAAAGATCTTGGGCAAATCCAAAGAAGGTTTTCCCGTACGTTCATCACAGAATATTTCTAGGTCCCAATATACCCAATGCCAGATAGCTGCCAAGAAGCACAAGCCGGAAAACACTATATGTGCCCCTGCCACACCTTCATAACTCCAAATACCCGGATTTGTTATATTTCCTCCTGAAATACTCCAGCCACCCCACGAATTGGTTATTCCTAAACGGGTCATGAAGGGTATAACGAACATACCTTGTCTCCACATTGGATCAAGAACGGGATCAGAGGGATCAAAAACCGCTAATTCGTATAAAGCCATCGAACCAGCCCAACCAGAAACTAGAGCTGTATGCATTATATGAACAGAAAGCAATCGACCGGGATCATTCAATACGACAGTATGAACACGATACCAAGGCAAACCCATGGAAATACCTCTTTATCAAAGAAAAATAGACACTATGTCACTTTATTTTATCGCATTGGAAAAGACTATATATACTATATACCTAACCTTTTCAGCGGATTCTGTATCAGAAAGGGTTAATATTTATTCCATTCCATTGAAAATAACGGAACAATTTTGTTCGTAAGAACAAAGAGAAGCAGACCTATTCTATACCCGATAAGTACCAATGCGCAATGGGAGGATCGGTCCCATTTTGGAGGAACGAATGGATAGATACTTGTTTATCATTCGAACGATCGATTTCTTCGTTAAAATTTTTTCTTTATTCATTCTGTCTTACTCTATAAACTTTCCAATCTATGTATCAAATAGAATAAAGAGAAAAAGGGGATGAAGACAATAAACCATTGATTGTTACGTTTCCATATTAAAGTGAAGTATAGTACTTAATTTTTTTCTTTAATTTAATGCCCATTGGTGTTCCAAAAGTACCTTTTCGGAGTCCTGGAGAGGAAGATGCGGTTTGGGTTGACGTATAGTGCGACTTGTCAGACATATTGGGTCATATGGGATTTACCCGTTCTCTCCCCTGATCGAGATATCCTCTGTTTCGCCCAAGAGATATTGTATTGAGTGAAGCATCAATCAATCATTCGGAGCGTGAAGTGCAATTAAATTAGATCAATTTATTTTATATTGGGGATCAATATTATCAATTTAGAAGAATTTATGGTTTACTTGGACTGATAAAATAAAGTATCCAGGCTCCGTTCATAAAATACCAAATTGGTAACAAATTGGTAATATATGTACGATTACCACTTGTATCATAAACGATTCTTATACCTACTATTACTATTCTTATACCTACTATTACTATTACTATAGTAGTGATCCCAAATTGCCGACCAACGGAATAGTGTGATGAATACATCAAATAGTTTTGGGAAAGCAAGACAAGAAATTAACTAAAAAAAAGAAGTCATAACAAAAAGGTGGTACTGAGACCATTTGTCCTATATGTGCAAATAGAATTCGGACAGATCTTTTCCCGGAGTAGACCATGAACCTAAAAGAATTGAAAGGGCCCATTCAGGAACAAGAAAATGACATCGTGATTAAATTAAAATCACGATGAAACAATACATCAATGATAGGTTAGTTTAATAAGTTATAGGTTAGTTTAATAAGTTCAGTAATTTCTTTTTTTTTTAGAGGGAAGGGGCCAAAACTCATCTCGTTTTTTTTTAATAGAAGACCCTTCATTAAAAAAACCTGTTACAGAAAAAAAAAGAAATAAAACTGGAATCGACACATTGATTCTTTTTTTTTGCAATTTTTTTTTGAACCGTATGCATCCAAAGGTGCACGTACGGTTCCTAAGGGATACAATTTTGTCCTAATCAACCGACTTTATCGAGAAAGATTACTTTTTTTAGGCCAAGAGGTTGATAGCGAGATCTCGAATCAACTTGTTGGTCTCATGGTATATCTCAGTATAGAAGATGATACTAGGGATCTTTATTTGTTTATAAACTCTCCCGGCGGATGGGTAATACCAGGAATAGCCATTTATGATACTATGCAATTTGTGCCACCTGATGTGCATACAATATGCATGGGATTAGCCGCGTCAATGGGATCTTTTATTCTGGTCGGAGGAGAAATTACCAAACGTCTAGCATTCCCTCACGCTTGGCGCCAATGAGTTTTTATTTGATTGAAAAAAAAAAGAAGACTATGCCTTCGCCATATTGATTATAAAAGAAAATTATAAGTAATAATAGCATGGCACTTCGAGTTCGATATGAACAAACCATACCATTATTGTTTTTTCATAACATGAAATTTTATATCGAGATAGTAGTATGAAATAAAGGTTATTTCCGATTTGATCTTATGTGTCGGGAGTACATTTCAGCGTCACAAACCATTTTTCTTCCACACCAGAAGTCTCTTTTCTTTCTGATACTTATGCTATGAAAGAAAGAGTACGAAAATAAAAAAAAAAAAGATCATTTTTTACTTATTTGATCGTATCAAAAAGAAACTTTGGGATTGCTAAATCACAGACGAGATAAATATATAAAGTAACAGAACCATCATAGTATTCTTTTTTACTTCTACGAAAGGAAGGGTGGTAAATGGATCATTCAACGATCTGGATTAGATGGATTCTATTTCTTTCTTCGATAGAATAGAAGAGAAGAAAAAGTCAATTCCATTGCGGAGCCGTATGCAATGAACAAAAGATGCCTGTACGGTTGTTCAATTCTATTTGATTTTTTTTCTTGTTATTTTTTTATCCCCTACTTTAGTTTAGCCCTTTAGCCCAATCATGCGAGATAGAAGAACCGTTCATGATGTTATATCAATATCATCAGGGTTATGATTCACCAACCTGCTAGTTCTTTTTATGAGGCGCAAGCGGGGGAATTTATCCTGGAAGCGGAAGAACTACTGAAACTTCGCGAAACCCTAACAAAGGTTTATGTACAAAGAACGGGCAACCCTTTATGGGTTGTATCCGAGGATATGGAAAGGGATGTTTTTATGTCAGCAACAGAAGCCCAAGCTCATGGCATTGTTGATCTTGTAGCGGTCGAAAATGAAAATACTGGGGATTTCGTATAAATCTATTTTATTTCAAACCATAATTCAAATTTTCTGTGATTTGATATTGAATAGAAATAATTCATGATGATCAATCATCAGGTTAAGATCGATCTAAACCAACCCATTTTATTCTATATATACATATATATACATACGACATGCCAACTATTAAACAACTTATTAGAAACACAAGACAGCCAATAAGAAATGTTACGAAATCTCCCGCTCTTAGAGGATGTCCTCAGCGTCGAGGAACATGTACTAGGGTGTATGTGCGACTCGTTCAGATCATAAGTTCGAACAAATGAGACAATTTTTTCAGTATCAATGACCAGTACCAATGAATAGGATAGATAGAGAAGATCTATCATATACTCATATTGTATATGGAATTTATGGTTTCCATTGGTGTAAATCCAATCATCTAGATTTGAAATAAGAAGCAATTCCCCATTGGTAGCAAATGGTTATCCATTAAGCGGAGGAAATGATATTATAAGAAGCAAAAAGGTTATGCTCCTTTTCTTGAAAGAACGGACTAACAGGGTCAGCTACCTAGCCAACTTTCATAATTAAATGCCGTCACTGTATGGATAACTCTTTTTGTGAAAAGAGCTATTACTATAGATAGGTAGAGCCAAAAAGTGTGAACTATACAAGTTAACAATAACATTTGATTAAATGAAAGAAGAGGCTCCGGTGTATAGAGAGGACCTCACCGTTTAAGAGGTAACCATAGAAACGATGGAACCCACTATTTTTTTTTATTTAGTATCGTTCTAATTTCTTATTTCCAGTGAAATAACTGGAAGGAATAGAATACAAAATCGTGGTTGGGAAGGTCATAGTAGCAAAACAAAAGCCATTGGAATTGATATTTTATATATCGGAATAATCCGTTTTGTTATTAATCGACCGGGGAAGGGGAAAAGGATGACTGAAAGAAGAGAAATCAATTAGTTATTCATTAAGCTTTAATCTGATTCAATGACCAGAGTTAAACGAGGATATACAGCTCGGAGACGTCGAACAAAAATTCGTTTATTTGCATCAACCTTTAGAGGGGCTCATTCAAGACTTACTCGAACGATTACTCAACAGAAAATGAGAGCTTTGGTTTCCTCTCATCGAGATAGAGGCAGACAAAAGAGGGATTTTCGTCGTTTGTGGATCACTCGGATAAATGCAGTAACTCGTGAGAATAAGATATTCCATAGTTATAGTGGATTAATACACAATCTGTACAAGAAGCAATTGCTTCTTAATCGTAAAATACTTGCGCAAATAGCTATATCAAATAAGAATTGTCTTTACATGATTTCCAATAAGATTATCAAATAAAGGAGATTCAAAAGTAATATACAGGAATGATTGAAACGGAATTCCCCGGAGAATGAACTCCGGGACGATATAGAATAAAAATAAATTAAGATAAATTAAGTAGTAGAAATGAACGAACATGTTTCAATAAAAAAAAATATTTCTTCTTCTCCCCCATTTTTTGTTTCTTATATTATAACACAAGAATCAAATCTGGATTCTAGGCCTTTTCGAACAAAACATCAATCTGAGCTTGAGTTCCGATTGGATTTTTGAGTCAATTGAGGAGTATGCCTATTTATTTCTGGTTCTAGGACCAGTAGTTCTTGGGATCGACTCAGCTCTCTCAAATTGTTTCTCATTATTAAGAAAAGGTAACAAAGATAAAATACGAGCTTGTTTTATAGCAATAGTAATTAATCGTTGTTGTTTCAAGGTCAATCTATTCACTCGTCTAGATAATATTTTTCCTTGTTCACTAATAAATCGACTAATTAAACTCATGTTTCTATAATCGATTCGATCCCCCGATCCAATTGGGGGCAAACGCCTACGAAAAGATCGCTTGTATTTACGAAAAAGTTGCTTGGATTTATCCATGGTTTATTCCTCATCTCTAAAGTTCTATTTATTTATTCATTTCAGATCCAACCGGAATAGGCTTTGATTCATATATTATTTGATTCATATACTATATATCTATACACATGAAATAATATCTACAAAAAATCGGGTTTGATTTGTATATATAATGTATATTATATATGTTAAGCTCTTATTCTTCCTGTCCTGTTCTTTGGAAAGATCGAACACATGATGTTCCCTTCGATCTATTTCTTGATTTCCCCATGAATTGTATGCTTATGACAATAGCGACAAAATTTTCTCAATTCTAATCGACTGGGTGTATTGTGGCGATTCTTTTTAGTAATATATCTAGAAATGCCCGGCGATTCCTTATTGACACTATTTCGGACACAACTGGTACATTCCAAAATAACTCTGACTCTGACATCTTTACCCTTGGCCATGAACCTCCTTTAGATTTTGGATCGACTTAATTTAACTCTTCTATTTTCGATCCGAACCGAAGAAGAAGAAAAAAAATCAATAGAATAATTAGAAATTCCATTTCTCCAAATTTCGTTGTAATTCTTCTTATTATCTAATTAATTTATTATCTAATTAAATATGTATTAATATAGTAATTATTAAGTTAAGTAATACAAAATAGAATAATAATTAAGTAATACAATTTCTTTCTAACTATCAATTATTTCTATCCTAAATCCCAATATTTCATTTAAGTATCTTCTTTCTATGCTATGATTTCGTGGAGCCTGCCCTAGACTGGATACACATTTGAATTTAATTTCTGTTTTCCCAAATTCGATCTTGGATCTACCGGATTGTTTATAAGGTTCAATACACTTTTTCTTTCTCTTTCCTTACTATCCTAAAGAATTGAAAGGGAGAGGCGAAATTTGAGTTACGTCATGTGGAATTCGATTTCTTCATTTCTTCGCATATCAATAACTAGAATGAAAAAAAGGGGAATGACAGGGCATCTGGGAATAAACGATTAATTTCTATCAATAGACCCGCTAAAGACCCAAACCATAGAGTAGTTAACACAGGTGCCACAGAGAGATATGTTTTTAGATCTCGCATTGAAAATCCTCCTTCTTTATTGTAATACATATATGGTCAGATGCTGTAGTTTAAGATCATTTTTTTTTATTTTTACGCGGATTTCCTAACTAAAATGGATATGTACAATGAACCCATAGATGAGATTTTCCTGTCACTAAAAAAGAAAAAGATGACCCCTTCTTCCTGAGCATTACAGATAAATATTCATTCTTTTTTATACGTTAGGTTGGGTTTCAGATGTATATAATTCTTTTATTATATGAAACCAAAAACAAGAAATGACAAGAAAGTTCTATATAGATAGAGGAGAAAATAAAGATGTGGAAAACAAGACAGGTATTTTGTACAATGACACTGTACAACAATTTTTAAAAGGGATGTAGCGCAGCTTGGTAGCGCGTTTGTTTTGGGTACAAAATGTCACGGGTTCAAATCCTGTCATCCCTACCTATTACTTCTCCTATGGGCAGTAACGAGGGTGCTATGGGCAGTAACGAGAGATTAATTGAGATCGATTAAAATGGGGCATAATCTTTCATTTTTGGATACTATATGTATGTATGCGAGATGTGTTAGAAGTTAAGTGGAAAAAAAAATTTCTTTGAAAGCGCTCTTAGTTCAGCTCGGTAGAACGCGGGTCTCCAAAACCCGATGTCGTAGGTTCAAATCCTACAGAGCGTGATTCCGTCTATCTTATGTATGTCGAATCACAATAAAATAACTTAAACTTAACAAAACAAAGTTGAATTGCAACTGGAGTTTGACCTCCTCCCTGTAGGAGGTCAATCAAAAAAAGAAATATTACTCAATCAAAGGTCCAACTGATCGCCACGTCTGTATTGTAAATATGCAGTCACAAATAATCCTGCCAAAGTAATAGGAATTAGACCTAAGACGATTCCAAATAGAAAAACTTCAATCATTTCGGTTTGTTTGAGGGGATAAAAATAAAAAAAAGGGGTAAGGTAAGATCTATCCCTAAATATTAATCTGAATTATCCGTGAATCTCAATGACCAAGAAAAAAATTGGCAATTGGTGCGGGAAAGAACCAGAAAATATCGGGAATTCCCGAGAAATATTTTTCTGAATTCTGAATTATTTATTCAATTCATTTTCAAATAAGTCGTATCTTGTTCAAACCAATAAATAGAGCTGGGGTTATAGTTAAAGCAGCCAGTAGAAAACCGAAATAACTAGTTATAGTAAGCATGAAAGGGCTT